AATTTTTGTAGTTAAATTATACTATAACATAAGCTTTTCATGCTTAAATTCTTGATACAAGCAAAAATTAATGCAATTATTACTAATTTTTACTATTCTTCTAGCTACTATAATGGTAATTCGTGCACCCTCACCTTATTACGGGGCTCTTGCGACTGCATGACTTGCACTTCTAGCCTCTATTCTTATACTTAGTATAAACGTGATCTTCCCAGCAATTATTTTGATATTAATTTATTTGGGGGGAATACTAGTCGTTTTTATTTATAGAACAGCCTATTCAGCAGACCTAATACCATTGCCAGTTAGTATAACTACAACAATCCTAACCGCTGCACTTGGGACAATTCTAATCATTATAATTATAATACCCTCTATTGAGACCTTTTGTGAAACTAATACCTGATTATTATATTCATCAGAACCTAGTTATTTATTATACGATATTTATGAACGCGGGACAGCGACATTTATTTTTGCAACAGTAATTCTCACAGTACTTCTATTCTCTATCCTAGAGCTTGTCTCGCACCGGCAAACAGCAACAAAATGATTTATTCATCCCGCCAATTAGACGGACCCTCAGATTGGAAGTCTAAAATAATTTTTTTACTAAATGAATATGGCCTTTTCTTTTCTTTTGGAGAGAACAGCAAAGCCCAGCCCACCGCCAGCACGCCAATTAGGGACTTTACAGGGTTATTATTGTTACGTCATTAAATGCCTACACTATTAACTTAAAGCAATTAATATTAATATCATTATTAAAATAAGCATTATAATAGCAATGTATATTTTCACCAATGCTGTTTGCGTCTGATTAATGTTATCCGCCAGAAGTTTATAATTTTGCCCGAATCCCTGAGGTAAAGTCAATTCAGCCCACCCACGATCAATTATTTGTATTTGATAATTTTCTCCTAAAGTTATTCAAACCTTCGGTATAATTTTATGCATGATGAGAGAATAAAATCCAACTTGTGCCTCAAAAGATAAATAATTTACATTAACTGTGTCCTCTCTTGTATGTAATAGTTTAACAACATCTCAAGAAACTAATCCCCCAACAGCAGTCACCATAATCGCTGCTAATTTTAACGTAAAAGGTAAAGATAAAATTCTTACTTGATATGGAATTAAAAAATAAATAAATACCACCCCCGCCACAATTCTACCATAACACAATCGTTGTAGCGGACCAATTAAATTATTATACTCTTCATTTATTGGTTGTAAAGTAAATATCCGACTAGCCGAACCAACCCCTATGAATATTAACCGAAAACTATATACAGCTGTAAATCTAGTTGCTACAAGCACAAGACCGATAGCTCAACTATTCATATTTCTAATATTAATCGCTTCAATAATTGGGTCTTTAGAAAAAAACCCCGCTAGAAAGGGTGTTCCTATTAACGCAGCACTACCAATAAATAAACAACTTCTAGTAATAGGCGTAGCAAATAAAAATCCCCCCATTTTACGGATATCTTGTTCATTTTGCAAGCCATGAATATATCCCCCAGAACATATAAACAGCATAGCTTTAAAAAATGCATGCATGCAAATGTGTAAAAATGCTAACTGAGGCACACCAACACCAACAGCTGTCACTATCAAACCTAATTGACTTGCAGTTGAATACGCAACTACCTTTTTTATATCATTCTGTGCAAGAGCACAAATAGCAGAAAATAATGTAGTCATCGTCCCCAGTAAAAACACCCCCGCCTGAACATAACTGTTTATTAAAATAATGGGGCTAAACCGGATCAGTAAAAAGACCCCCGCCACTACTATTGTGCTAGAATGTAGTAATGACGATACTGGTGTAGGCCCCTCTATAGCAGCGGGTAATCAAGGATGTAAACCTAACTGAGCAGACTTACCCATAGCTGCAAGGACAACACCAACTACAAGAAAAACATTAAACATATCTAATGCATATAAAGACGTGAAAGTTCAATCAGAGGTATTTATTAGTCTCCAAACAAGTATGATTACAAGTCCAATATCCCCAATACGGTTGTAAAAGATAGCCTGTAGCGCCGCTGTATTCGCGTCACTTCGGGCATACCACCAGCTAATCAACAAATAAGACATAATCCCTACTCCCTCCCAGCCAATTAAGAGTTGAAAAAAACCCTCAGCACTAACCAGTAAAAGTATAGCAATNAAAAATAAACCCAAATATTTACAAAACAAGTCCACTCGGGGGTCTGTGGATATATAATAAAACGAAAAAATTAAGATATTTCAAGTTACGTATAACGCAACTACAAAGAATGAACAAGTGTATATATCATAACGAAAACTGATTGATAATCTATATCCTCCTAGTTTTACTCACTCCCACTTTATTAATAATATTTCATTTTCTTCACTTACTACTATTAATGTTAAAAGAAGTAAATTTATAAGCCCACTATATTTAATCGCCTGAGCAAGATTCTCTTTAGTTTTATCAAATAAAAAAATTCCTATAATTAACAAAGACACTAAGCCCAATATACCACATATTCCTACCATCACTCAATTAAAGTCTTCTTTAATCTTCGACCCCTAAAATCGACGTATTATTTATACTAATTGAGTTGACACTATTAAAGAATTGAACTTTAATAAATCATGGTAGCAACATGATTGTAAACCATATAGTATCAGCTAACCGAGTACTATTTTACCCTCCCCTAAGACCACAACTTAGAATTCTAATTAAACTAGATTAACTAAAACATCAGCCCTACATTAAAAATTAGATACGCTGCAGGAACTAAATGTATTATTAAAAGTAAGTACTCTCGACTAGTTATAACATGTAAATTTTTATAATTTTCCAACACTTCCCCTCACTGAGATATGCCAAACATGTACAAAGAGTAAGCAGCCGTTAAAACTGCCCCCACCCCTATAAAAATAACTCTAAACATGCTTCAATTATATACAGCTACTATAGCCACTAGCTCACCAAAGAGATTAATTGTCGGGGGCAAAGCTAAATTCATCAAACTAGCAATAAATCAACCTGCCCCTATTAGTGGAAACAAAATAATTATTCCCCGCGATCCTAAAAGATTTCGTCTATGTCTACGTTCATATCAGTAATTTGCTAAAGAAAATAAACAAGATGATACTAACCCATGAGCAATTATTAAAATTATTGCCCCGTTGTAACCTCAAGTAGTACCTGTTATGATACCACCAACTACTAAAGCTATATGCCCAACTGATGAGTAAGCAATTAAGGACTTTAAATCCGTTTGCCGCAAGCAAATAGCCCCCATTACTACCATTCCTCATAAAGCAAGGGCAAAAACCACCTCCCCAGACAATAAAGCGCTGGCCCCTCAAGCATAGCTAATTCGTATTAAGCCATAACCCCCTAGTTTAAGTAATACCCCCGCCAAAACTATAGACCCAGCAATTGGTGCCTCCACGTGTGCCTTAGGCAACCAAAGATGGCCCCCATACAAAGGCAATTTCACTAAAAATGCTAAAATACACCCTAATCACCAAAGATTAGTAAAATATTCACCCTTATATATCCCCCCCAAAATCAAGTCTAATGATAAACTCCCTATTATTTTATATTGGCCTACAAGACAAATAAGAAGAGGTAATGACCCAACCATTGTATAGAATATAAAATATGTTCCTGCTTGATAACGCTCTTTTTGTGCTCCCCAACGAGTAATCAATATCAATGTAGGCAACAACGTAGACTCAAAAGCAATATAAAATAATAATAGATCGCTTGCTAAGAAAGCCAGCACCAATGCTCTTGTTAGAATTACTTGACAAATAATAAAAATACGTTGATACAACCCAGTATCCTTCGCCATATGTTGTTGGCTTGCAATTAATATCAAAGGTAATAGTCAAACTCTTAAAATTACTAATGCAACCGACATAAAATCACTAGTTAGTGCACCGCTGATACCAGAAATAAATATATTCAAATTTAATAAATTTAATACTGGCACAATTATTAACAGACTGCCAAGTTGTGCAATCCGTCATACATTTTTCTGATAACAAATACAAACACTTAATACCAATCCTACATAACCTAAGATCAAATGGTACATTTTAAGACAAATTAAATGACTTCAATAAATCTCTTCCGTGACTCCGAGAGATTAAAACTAGTAAAGCTAAGCCTGAACTTGCCTCACAAGCACTAAATGTTAACAACACTAAAGCAACTATTAAAGAATAATTTAAACCGGAAAGAGATATTAGTCCCAACCCCAAATAGAGTGCAACTATTATTATTTCTAAACATAATAAAACCGATAATAAGTGTGTTTGTGTTAGTCTTAAACCCAAAAGAGCGATACAAAAAACTAAAGCTATAATTAACACAACAAAACAGAATCATCAATGATAACTTATGGGCCGAAACCAAATGTTTTTATAAACTACCTGTCTTATTCTATTCACTCTAAACCCCCTTTTAATCATTCATACATTAAACCGAAAGTTAAAACAATAATTAATAGTATAACCAACCAATAATTAAAAAAAATATGATTACTATAAAGCAAACCTATAGGGTATGGCAAAATTAAGGCAATTTCTAAATCAAATAATAAAAATAAAATCGCAACTAAAAAGAACCGAAGTGAAAAAGGTAGCCGAGCACTTCCTATAGGGTCAAATCCACATTCATAAGCCGAAAGCTTTTCGTTGTCAGGATAAATGCTCGGCAAGCCTAACCCTACTAATAATAATAAAAAAACTAAAGCACTTGCAATACCAACAAGGTAGCTTAATGATAACATTTAGGACCCTCACCAATAAATACAAACATACAAGAATAATCATACCACATCTACAAAATGCCAGTATCAAGCTGCTGCTTCAAAACCAAAATGATGTGAAGATGTATAATGATATACCACCTGCCGCCCTAAACACACAATTAAGAATGTGGACCCGATAATTACATGCAACCCATGAAACCCCGTTGCTACAAAAAATGTAGACCCATAAACACCATCAGCAATAGTAAACGGCGCCTCATAATATTCCCAAGCCTGAAGAGCAGTAAAATATAACCCCAGTATTACAGTAAACATTAATGCTTGAATTGCCTCCATACGTTTTCCCTCTATTAAAGCATGGTGTGCTCACGTTACAGTTACCCCTGATCTCAGTAGTACTGCGGTGTTTAATAGTGGCACAGCAAATGCATTTAAAGGGTTAATGCCAACTGGAGGTCAAGTTACACCTAGCTCAACAGTTGGCGCTAAACTACTATGAAAAAATGCCCAAAAGAACGCAAGGAAAAAAAAGACTTCAGAAATAATAAATAACACTATCCCCCGCCGTAGCCCAGCGAGTACATAAGACGTATGGCAACCTTGAAACGTTGCTTCACGAATTACATCTCGCCATCACTGAACTATGGTAACTACTACTAACATAAGCCCTAAAACTAGAAGTACAGTAGAATTATAATGAAATCATATAACTAACCCAACTGTTAATGTAAACGCCGCCGAGCCTCCTACTAAAGGCCAGGGACTTGGTTCTACTAAATGTCACGGGTGTACTTGATAACCTGCCATTAAAGATTTTCATCTAGATATAATGTTACCAAAATTGCAAAAACATAACCTTGAATCAAAGCCACTGCAATTTCTAACATTGTTAAAAATACAAGCAATACCAAAGTAATAACACTTAACACTCCTGACAACTCCATCAGTCCTAAGACTGCCGAAGAAATTAAATGCATTAGTAAGTGCCCAGCTGTTAAATTTGCTGTTAACCGTAACCCTAAGGCTAAAGGACGCATAAAAATTCTTAGTGTTTCCACGACCACTAATACAGGGACTAGTAAATTAGGCGCCCCCTCTGGACATAAATGTGCAAGAGCAATAGTAGGATGATTACGAAAACCATAAATTACCGTTCCCAACCATAATGGCACAGCTAATCCTAAATTTATTGATAATTGAGTTGTAGGGGTAAAAGTGTACGGGAACAACCCAATTACATTCAAAGTTATTAATATTAGCATTAAACTAGAAAATAAGACTGCTCAACTAACCCCCTTTTTATCTAATGGTTGTATAACTTGACCTATTAACGTGTTAGTCAACTGGCTTATTAGTATCTCAGACCGCGTCCCCACTCATCCTGAACCGCTTGTAATAAATAACTTTCAAGGAATTAATATAGCTAGAATAACTAAAGGGATGTTAAATAGTCAAGGCGAATCAAACTGGCTAAACAAACTTCCTACCATGGTCATAAATATTCCTTTTGGTCACCTCTCACATTTTCATTATCCATCTCTATAATTGGATTAATAACATTCGTAAACTTATGTAATCCCCAAAAAATCAAAACACCTCACGCCAAAGCAAAAAGAAATACCCAAGGGATTGGGTTTAATTGTGGCATCCATTAAAAAGTTATTACTTATCACTAACTTAAAAGATTAGCGCTTTCATTTAAGCTACTTAATGAATCAGAATCTAGTATTCCATCACATCAACTTTCAAAGACATCAACAGGAACAGCTTCAATTACAATAGGTATAAAACTATGATTAGCCCCACAAATTTCAGAACATTGACCATAAAAAGTCCCAACACGGCTACACTGCAATGCTAGTTGATTCAACCGCCCAGGTACAGCATCTATCTTTAAACCTAACGCAGGCACAGTTCAAGCATGAATTACATCAGCAGCAGTCACTAGTACTCGTACAGAAGTATCAACAGGAAGCACAACACGATTATCTACCTCCAATAACCGGGCATCCCCACCCACTAAATCACCAATAGGAAGTATATATGAATCAAATTCAATATCATAATAATCTGTGTACTCATAGCTCCAGTACCATTGATGCCCAACACTCTTAATCGTTAATTGTGGGTTATCTAACTCATCCGTTAAATAAAGTAACTTTAAAGAGGGTAATGCAACTACAACTAAAATAATTGCCGGAATTACAGTTCATACCGTCTCGATTACATGTCCGTCAGTTAAAAACCGATAAATATATTTAGAAAATATAAGCACTAATATACTATAAAAGATCAAACATGTGATTAGAATTAAAACCAACATTACATGGTCATGAAAATAAATTATTTCTTCCATTACGGGCGAAGCCGCATCTATTAACCCTAACTGTGCAGGAGTTGCCATCGAGCTGCCCTAAAATTTTAGGATTTATAATATGACAAACTATAAGTTTGATTAACCTAACACCTCTAAACAAAGGAAATATGGCAGAGTATATGCGATTGGCTTGAAACCAATAGACAAAGGAATAAATTACCTTTTATTTCTAAAATTTCTTAGAAATAAAAGGAAGTTCTTCATGTGTATGAAACAGCGGAGGACACCCTATTAATCACTCAGCAGAATGTGATGTATGACTTGCGGGCACTGCCTTACGTTGCGCAGAAAACCCCTCCCATAAGATAAATAAAAAGAAAATTACTGACCCTAAAGAAATAATAGAACCTAAAGATGAAATTACATTTCAAATTGTGTAAGCATCTGGATAATCTGAATACCGTCGAGGTATTCCTGCTAATCCTAAGAAATGTTGAGGGAAAAAAGTTAAATTTACCCCTGTGAACATAACAAAAAAATGAATTTTAGTCCAGGCTTCCTGTAAAGTAAATCCCGTAAATAAAGGAAACCAATATGTAAATCCCCCCAAAATAGAAAATACTGCCCCTATCGATAAAACATAATGAAAATGAGCAACAACATAATAAGTGTCATGAAGAACAATGTCCAACGAAGAATTAGCTAAAACAATTCCTGTTAACCCTCCTACCGTGAAAAGAAAGATAAATCCTAATGCCCAAAGCAACGGCGTTTCTCATTTTAACTGTTTTGACCCAGCTAGTGTAGCTAACCAACTAAACACTTTAATTCCTGTTGGTACAGCAATTACTATCGTAGCAGCTGTAAAATAGCTACGAGTGTCCACATCTATCCCTACAGTAAATATATGATGTGCTCAAACTCAAAACCCTAATAAACCAATTGTGAATATTGCTCACGTCATTCCTAAATAACCAAATGACCGTAACTTCCCTGCATAATGAATGATAATATGAGAAATTATACCAAACCCAGGCAAAATTAAGATATACACCTCAGGATGACCAAAAAATCAGAATAGATGCTCATATAAAATTGGATCACCACCACCAGAAGGGTCAAAAAAAGTCGTATTAATATTACGATCTGTTAACAGCATAGTAATTGCCCCAGCAAGAACAGGTAAAGATAAAAGTAGTAAATAAGCAGTCACCCAAATAGATCATACAAACAATGGGACACGATTCCACTCAATTCTAGCACGCATATTATGGATCGTCGTAATAAAATTGATTGCCCCCAAAATTGATGACACCCCTGCCATATGCAAAGAAAAAATAGCCAAATCTACTGACGCCCCTGCATGAGCAATATTACTTGATAAAGGGGGATAGACAGTTCACCCTGTTCCTACCCCTGCCTCAACAGCAGATGAAGCCAACAGTAAAGAAAAAGACGGTGGTAATATTCAAAAACTTATATTATTTATACGAGGAAAAGCTATATCTGGAGCCCCAATTATTATAGGCACCAACCAATTTCCAAACCCCCCAATCATAACAGGCATTACTATAAAAAAAATTATTACAAATGCATGCGCTGTAACAATTACATTGTACAAATGATCATCACCCAAAAGTGCACCTGGCTGCGAAAGTTCTGCTCGAATCAATAAGCTCATAGCTGTTCCAACTATAGCAGCCCAAGCACCAAAAATAAAGTACAAAGTTCCAATATCTTTATGATTAGTAGAAAATAACCACCGAGTAGCGTACATAATTAGTAAAATGGCCGATCAAAAGCGATAGATTGTAGCTCTATTTATGGGATTATATCTCTTTTACTAGGCTTTACCAAAATTTTGGTTGCAACCCAAAAAATAAAAGCTTTAGCTTTTTAAAGCCTAAAATCTTAAGTTAATTAAACTATTTGACTTGCACTCAAACAATGTGGATTCCTCAGATTTTAAGGATTGGATTACCCTCCACTGTCAGCTTTGAAGGCTAAAGGTCTCTGATTTAACCTAACTCCTTTAAATAGTAGCTTATAATATTCTTTTAAAGCATTGGACTGTTAATCCAAAGATGCAAGTATTGCCTATTTAGGTAATGAGCTAATGCCTCCTACCAATAGCAGTCCTAACAAGTTTAACACTACTAACCCCCCTAACAAACTACCCATAAATCCTTTTCGTCAGCTTAATCTTACCATAATCTGCTGTGGCCCTAAAATTACCATACATATATATCTTACTCGTAAATAATAGAATAAACTAACTAAAGCCCCGACTACTAACGCTACTGCACCCCCCACCAGAAAATTATTAAGTAATCAAGTTAGCACTAACCACTTACCAAAAAACCCTATAAAAGGGGGTAACCCCGCTAATGACAAAAATCCCGCTCCAACAACTATAGCAGCAACAGGATTTCTTACTAATCTTGCTCGCACTTGATTTAAATGAGTATTATTTAAAATATATAAAAACACAAATACAGGAATTGAAAGCACTACATATAAGATAAAATATATTCTACCCAATATTGCCCCCACAACACACCCAGACACCAATCACCCTAAATGGGCAATTGAAGAGAACGCTAGTAATTTCCGCATTTGTGTCTGACCCAAACCTCCTAACCCACCCCAAAAAGCAGATAATGCCCCAAAGATGAGCAAAATAAGCCCATTCTGTATTGATACTAATTGGACTAAAACCATTAAACCCGGTACTTTCTGTCATGTTAGCAAGACCATTCCGGGCAAGTAATTTAGACCTTGAGCTACATCCACCACCCAGTAATGAAATGGCACCAGCCCCAGCTTTATAATAATAGAAAATATAATCAAGACCTCACCAAAATTCCCTACAAACTGACTTAGCCCACTAATATATTCAGTACTTGTTATTACTAAACCCCCAAAAAAAAACACTGCAGCCGCTATCGCCTGAATAATGAAGTACTTTACAGTTGCTTCAACCTCCAGCGACGAATGCCACCAAGCTAATATAGGGATAAATGCTAATGTACCTAGCTCTAACCCTAGCCATACAAAAACTCAATGAGTAGAAGATGAAATAAGTAAGACTCTTCTACTTATTGCAAGACCAAACAATGGGGAAATATAGGGACTCATATGAGAAATAGTGTAAGTAACACATTAGATTTTGAGTCTACTAATGCCAGTGCAAATCTTGCTTTCTCATGGTAGAGGATGGATTTACCAACACTGTTGGGGTATGGGCCCAATAGCCTAATTAGCTTACTCTAACTAAAAATGACACCGCTGCATTTCTGCCCTATCAAAGCAGGGTTTTAATTTAAACTACATTTTTCTATATATTTCCCCCGACTCCCGAAAAAATCAAAGGTAGTCTGAAGTTTAATATCAACAACCCAAGACTTATAGGTAAAAATCTTTTTCAAGCCAAATGTATTAACTGATCATACCGAAACCGGGGGTATGAAGCCCGAAACCAAACGTATAACCCAGCCAAAATACCAACCTTAAACGATATATCTAATAAAGTAAAATGAGCTGATAAGAAAAGAACAACGGAAAGAGCGTTTATAAACAAAATGTTAGCATACTCAGCCAAAAAGAATAATGCAAACGGGCCCCCCGAGTACTCTACATTAAAACCTGATACTAGCTCAGACTCCCCCTCTGTTAAATCAAATGGCGATCGGTTTGTTTCAGCAACGGTGGACACAAACCATATAATGCCTAGAGGTCAACAACTGAGTAACAAAACTGTATCTTCCTGCGCACAAGAAAACTGACTTAAATTGAAACCCCCAACCAGGCAAACTAAACTTAAAATAATTAATCCTAAACTTACTTCATAAGAAACCATCTGGGCGACAGCTCGCAAGGCCCCTAATAAAGCGTACTTTGAATTAGAGGATCATCCAGAAGCTATAATAGAGTACACCGATAAACTTGAGATTGCTAGAACAAATAAAACAGCAAAATTCAACTCAATAAAAGCATCTATGATTGGTACCGGTATCCAAAGCAAAAAAGCTAAAATTAAAGCTAACATCGGGGCAAAGAAAAAAACCCATGGATTTGATGAGGCCGGCTTGATTGGCTCTTTGATAAATAGCTTCACCCCATCTGCAATTGGTTGTAAAAGCCCATACGGTCCAACAACATTAGGCCCTTTTCGCAACTGAACGTAACCAATAATCTTACGTTCTGTTAAAGTTAAAAATGCAACGGCTAATAAAACAGGAATAAAATATAAAAACGCATGCAAAACACTTAAATAAAACACCACTAAAAATAGGACTTGCACCTATGACGGAAGGGCTTAGGCCTTATGCAATACTACTTTGCTATTTTAGTTATAATTTAGTAAAAACTTAAAATTACATGCCATTGGTCCTTTCGTACTAAATGCATAAACCTAAGGATAGAATCTAACCTGTCTTACGACGGTCTGAACTCAGATCACGTAAGATATTAATCGCCGAACAGGCAAACCCGTAACAGCTGCTACACCGCTAGGAATCTTGATCCAACATCGAGGTCGCAAACTCCTTTGTCAATTCGAGCTCTCAAAAAGAATTACGCTGTTATCCCTGTGGTAACTTATTCTTTTAATCGTTCTATTTTAACGGATCAATTTAATTATTTATAGATTCATATTATCTAGAAATACAAAATGTATACTACAACAAAGCTTAATATCTTTGCTTGCCACCCCAGCCAAAAAGCTTACAAAAAATTACTCGTTTTAATTGTAAATTATTACTTAACTTAACCTGTACTATAGTTTAGCTTAAAAGCTCAACAGGGTCTTCTCGTCCTTTATTACCTTACCCGCATTTTCACAAGTATTGTAATCTCAATTTATAAGGAAGAGACAGTAAAAACCTCGTCTAATCATTCATACATTCCCCCATTTAAAGGGCAAGTGATTATGCTACCTTTGCACAGTCAGAATACCGCGGCCGTTAATTAATTACACTGGGCAGACCAGACCTCCAATATTGAATCTGAAGGCGATGTTTTTGTTAAACAGGCGAGCTTAAGATTTGCCGAGTTCCTATTCCCTAATTAATTTACTTAATCACACTCTCATGTCAGATTAACTCTTATAGTTCTACTTTCTTGTATATACCTGTCAAGCATAAAATTTACCTCGTGTCTAAGTTTTTCTCCATCTACGCATTTTAACATAAGATCCTCTACAAGAGTTATTTACTACCATACTAAAATAATAATTAAATTGTGTTATCAAGCTATAACGCTTTCTACATAAGATGGCTGCTTTTAAGCCCACTAACAACTATTTATCTACTTATATATAGAAGATATTTGTTTACATTTTGACACATCAGCATATTCCGATATGACGCACTTTATACTTAACTATAAAACTGAACTCCTATCCATTTCATAAATAACCAGCTAGAACTAAACACGATTAGCATGTCACCTCTATCCTAACTTTATCTAATTATATTGCAACATAAATTAGTTAAGTCAACTCTACTAAAACTAGAATAGATCGTTTAGTTTCGGGTTAACTAACATGCATTATTGCTAGTACCAAACTAATTAAATCATTATGCAAAAGGAAATAGGAATTACCTTATTAGTCTAATTAACTAATTACATTTATTTCACTCAGTCCTTTTCAGTACTTAAAATTCTTCATCGATCACACCTACACCTAAATTAAAGTTTTTCATCTCCGATTCTACAACACAAACTAAGTTATTTCAAACTAATTTGATTCACAAATATCTTTTCCGTGTAAAAGAAACGCTTATGTCAAGCTCTAGTTCGCCTGGCAGAAAAACATATTTACCGTTTACATTTACCTTTTCAATGTAATAGTCTAATTAACTTATACATGCCTGATTTACCAGGGAGTCCTTCCAGACGCCCTACCTTGTTACGACTTTTTTCCTTTATCGCTTCAGGAAAATGACGGGCGGTGTGTGCATACTTAAGCGCTACAATCAATTATTCACTATAATAACAATTTACTACCAAATCCAACTTAAGTTAATAATTACATATATAACTCCCGATAATATTAAATAATTGTAATTCATTCTTACCTCTAACATTAGCTACACCCTGACCTGACGTTAAGAATTTACTCTTTTAGCCAATTCCTATTCTTTCATAACATTGGCTGACGACGGCGGTATATAAGCTGTATTACAAATTAAAGTGAGATCCTCGCGGATTATCGAATTAACAGAACAAACTCCTCTGGGCAGACCTTAACCACTGCCAAAATCTTTGGTTTTCAAACATAATTTATACTAACCACATATTAACTAATAAAGTATAGCAGGGTCTCTAATCCTGGTTTATTCCTTTATTCCGTGTAACTACTTCTATTCAAGCCCCCTAAAGAGAAAGTATACGACCACACCTCTGTAAATGCCTTAAAAATTATTAACTAAATTACATCCTAAAATGTTATAAGACTATGTTCAGGTGTAACCGCGGCGGCTGGCACAATCTTTGCCACATACTAAATATTTATGCTGATGCATGCTTACGCATCCTACCAATACTAAGTACTGCTATAACCTTTATGGAGTGGATAAATCAAAGCAAACGATCAATCTTATGCTTAAACACATATATAATTTATAATTATTATACATTCACTTCCTCACTAGCCCACACGGTTAGCATGTATCATCAAAAATCAACCTATAACAGAAACCAGAATCAAATCTGCTACAGAAAATAGTTTAAGCTAAAACCTAAACTTTGGGAGTTTAAAATGATAATTTTATCTTTTCTGAGTTTTAGCATACTATTATTATCTTCGACTTACAAGACCGATGCTTTCCTTTTAAGCTACGTAAAACAATTAAATATTAATTTATTTTCAACATACCCGACGATAGGCACCAATAAAAGGATTCTAGTAAAATAAACTACAGACGCCACTTGACCTAGGAAAATATATGGGTATTCTACAGGCTGCCCCCCAAGCCAAGTTAATAAGATTACATTCACAACTATTAATCAAAAAACTATTTGGGACAAAGGCCGGAATGCATGGCTTGCTTGCCGACTTGAGTGAACAAAAGGCATGAAGAATAAAACAAAAATAGATATAGCCAAAGCTACAACCCCCCCCAACTTATTTGGAATAGACCGTAAAATTGCGTATGCAAACAAGAAGTATCATTCTGGCTGAATATGAACAGGCGTAACTAAAGGATTAGCAGGAATATAATTCTCCGGGTCAGTTAGAAGGTTAGGAGAAAACAACACAACAAATATTAACCCAGTTAATATTAAGATAAACCCCACCACGTCTTTGTAAGAAAAATAAGTATGAAATGGTACTTTATCAATATCCCCAACAAGACCTGTCGGGTTATTGGCCCCTGTTTGATGTAAAAATAATAAATGTACAATAGCTAATCCAGCAATCATAAAAGGCAAGAAAAAGTGAAATGCAAAAAATCGAGTTAGTGTTGCATTATCAACAGAAAAACCCCCCCATAATCATTGTACTAACTCAGACCCTAAATAAGGGATCGCAGAAGCCAAATTAGTGATTACCGTAGCTCCCCAAAAAGACATTTGGCCCCAAGGCAAGACATACCCTAAAAAAGCAGTACCTATTGTTAAGAGTAAAAGCACAACACCGATATTTCAAGTCTCTATATAAAAATAGGACCCGTAATACAAACCTCGTCCAATATGTAAGTACAAACAAATAAACATAAACGAAGCTCCATTAGCATGAAGGTTACGCAATAGCCACCCATAATTTACATCCCGACAAATATGCGCGACAGAAGAAAAAGCCAAATTTACATCCGCCGTATAATGTATAGCCAAAAACAAGCCTGTTAAAATTTGACTAATTAAGCAAAGCCCTAATAAAGAACCAAAATTTCATCAAGCAGAAATATTACTCGGGACTGGTAAATCAATAAGAGAATGATTAACTACCTTTAATAACGGATGATGTTTCCGCAATGGACTAAACAT